CCGATTCATAACTAGAGAGCTTCTCCGGCCCCTTACTAATTGGTGCTAAAACTCCGGAAATTACAAATGCTAAGATAGGAATAACACTTGATATTATTAGAAATGCCCAAAAAATATCATATTCGTGAAGCAGAAACATAAGTGCACCCCTATTAATTAATTTAATGTGGAATATGCTGAATTATTCGATTAGAATTGTAATTGTCAATTAATCCAGAACTTCTTAGGAGAAATAAGAATTGATTTTAATTTAATCAAACCACATAGAGTTTGTTTGCTGCGGGACATGTCTTGTTTCATTTTTAATTTAAAGATTCATTCATTATATCATTTATTTTTTCATTGTTTGTATTGACTCGATACAAAAAATTTAATACATCGAACTATTCGACAGACCAAATTACCCAACCAACTCAACTGATAGAATATAAAATAAAACTCAAGTTGATACATTTAGGACTAATTAATCATATCCAAAACAATCAATTGGAGTTATTGTTCTCGATTAGTCTGGGGACTTCCACAAAACAAATACAAGACCAAAAAAAGAATAGGTCCTAGGTCCATGTGACCTATGATTCGATTTGGTTGGGTCAGGCTAAAGTTTTTAGCCAGCATCATGTCATGCACGAAAATTAATGAAGAGGTATGGGTATTTTATCCAAGCCAAGATTTGACAAATACTGGGTTAGATCTATTGAAATTGGATCCATTAAAATGCATTGTTCTTGTTTTTATTTTTCTGTCCCTATGTACTTACATGAACATGTAGTAATGCTTTCATTTCTATGGACCAACCTATTGGCCTTTTCATAAAAAAGCACTAATAAGGAAATAAAATCTATTTCTAAAAAATAGAATGTATTAGGGCTATACGGACTCGAACCGTAGACCTTCTCGGTAAAACAGATCAAACTTATTATTATTATCGAAATGATTCGAACTGTTTCAAAGACCCAACATGCATTTTGTTGCATTGGGCTCTTTCATTAACTGATGTAAATATTCAGTTAGTCCACCATATTTTTCTTTCCTTTATTACGGGAAGAAAAAAAGATAATGAGATGGTTCCATGTGCTCTGATTCATTATTTGTATTCTAATCTAAGAGCAATACCAAAGTTTTTCAAAGAAGGGTTACCTTGACTTAGGTCTGCCTCCGGCCTAAATTAACCTAAGTTAAATAGAGTCTCCGCCGCTCCGCTGCAAGAGTCAAATATGAGACTTCATACACCTTAAAGTTCATAGAACGAAAAGAGGTTATTTTGATTGAGGTCCTTAAACTCATTATGCCTGGCATTGAATGGGCTAAGTATTAACCTTATCAACTATAAAGGATTCTATTTGGCATCTGAATTCGTACCTGAATCAGACCGAACCAAAAATTTGTCATGCTATTGTTCTTTTGTTCTCTCGAGTTTAATTTATGGAGTAAGACATCGATTTCTCAATAAGATAAATTATGTTCATTGCATAATTGGCTCCCTTGAAAAGCATTGGCGCATGTGTAAACGAGGTGCTCTACCTAACTGAGCTATAGCCCTTGTTCCTAGATATCTTAACATATAGATAATTTCTTGTCAAGATGGATTGGATATTCCATGATCCCACAGGATAGTTCTATGGCTAAAGGAGATTGGTATTGCTTATAAATAATATTCCATCTATAATTCCCAAGTAATGGATCCTTTTTTGGTGATAAATGACCTACTTAACTCAGTGGTTAGAGTATTGCTTTCATACGGCGGGAGTCATTGGTTCAAATCCAATAGTAGGTAGAACCTATTAGATACCAGAGTCAACGGTATCTAATAAGTTTTTCTACCCATCTTATTCTTTTTTTTTTTTTTGTATCAGATTAGACTTGATTGTGTTAAATTAGTAGAATCAAAATGTGGTGTATACTAAAGAACTTCTACTTTTAAAATTATAAAAAACCTCTTTTGATTAGTTTGATGTGATGTATTGACTAGTAGGAAATATTATTAATTGCCTCTACTCGTGTCCTAGCCCGTCTGAGAGCCAGATTCGCCTCAATTGCTTGTTTCTTACCCTCAGCTCTACTTAAGTTAGCTTCAGCTATTTCAAGAGTTTTTTGAGCTTCTTGCGGATCAATGTCAGTACTCATTTCCGCATCATTTCCTAAAATAGTGATCTCATTATTACCTATTCTAGCGAAACCGCCCATTAGAGCCACCGTTAACCATTGGTTGTTGAGGCGTATTCTCAATAGACCTATATCTACAGCTGTGGCAATAGGGGCGTGGTTTGGTAATACGCCAATTTGGCCACTATTCGTAGATAAAATGATTTCTTTTACTTCCGAATCCCAAATAATTCGATTAGGAGTCAGTACACAAAGATTTAAGGTCATTTCTTCAATTTGTTCTCCACTTCTAAGTTGATAGCTTTCGCGGTAGCTTCATCGATGTTACCCACCAAATAAAAGGCCTGCTCGGGAAGACCGTCTAATTCTCCGGAAAGGATCAGTTGAAACCCCCTAATTGTTTCCGCAAGACCAACATATTTTCCTGGAGAACCAGTAAATACTTCTGCCACGAAGAAGGGTTGTGATAAGAAACGCTCAATTTTTCGTGCTCTTGCTACAGTTAAACGATCCTCTTCGGATAATTCGTCCAACCCAAGGATAGCTATAATGTCCTGAAGTTCTTTGTAACGTTGTGAAGTTTGCTTAACTCTTTGCGCAGTTTCGTAATGTTCCTCGCCAACGATCCGAGGTTGTAACATAGTTGACGTAGAATCTAAAGGATCTACTGCTGGATAAATACCTTTGGCGGCTAATCCCCTGGATAGTACGGTAGTAGCATCTAAATGTGCAAATGTCGTGGCAGGAGCAGGGTCGGTCAAATCATCCGCAGGTACATAAACTGCTTGGATCGAAGTTATGGATCCCTCTTTTGTAGAAGTAATTCTTTCTTGCAAAGAACCCATTTCTGTACTAAGGGTAGGTTGATAACCCACTGCGGAAGGCATTCTCCCCAATAAGGCGGATACTTCTGAGCCTGCTTGGACGAAACGAAAGATATTGTCGATGAATAGAAGCACGTCTTGTTCATTAACATCCCGGAAATATTCCGCCATGGTTAGGGCAGTCAAACCAACTCTCATACGAGCTCCCGGCGGTTCATTCATTTGACCATAGACTAGAGCTACTTTCGATTCTGCAATATTTTTTTCATTAATTACTCCGGATTCTTTCATTTCCATGTAGAGATCATTTCCTTCACGAGTACGTTCGCCTACTCCGCCAAATACGGATACGCCCCCATGAGCTTTGGCAATGTTGTTGATCAATTCCATGATGAGTACTGTTTTACCTACTCCAGCTCCCCCAAATAGACCGATTTTTCCTCCACGACGATAGGGAGCTAAAAGATCCACTACTTTAATTCCTGTTTCAAAGATTGATAATTTTGTATCTAACTGTATAAAGGCAGGCGCAGATCTATGAATAGGAGATGTTGTGCGAGTATCTACAGGACCTAAATCATCAACAGGCTCTCCAAGAACGTTGAAAATTCGTCCGAGAGTAGCTCCGCCGACTGGAACACTTAGAGGAGCTCCCGTGTCAATCACTTCCATCCCTCTCGTCAGACCATCCGTAGCACTCATAGCGACAGCTCTAACTCTATTATTTCCTAATAATTGTTGTACCTCACAAGTCACATTAATTTTCTGACCGACAGTATCTTGGCTCGTAACTACCAAAGCGTTATAAATATTAGGCATCTTGCCCGGGGAAAAAAGGACATCCAGTACGGGGCCAATAATTTGATCGATACGACCTAGGTTTTTTTCTTCAAGTGTGGAAACCACCGGACCAGAAGTAGTAGGATTGATTCTCATAATCATAATAAAGTGAAATATGTCGAAATTTTGTAAAAGTACCAAATCAAAAAAAAAATGTCCGATAGCAAGTTGATCGGTTAATTCAATAAGAAATAAATGGAGTTAGCATTCGATTTAGTTGGTACCGCCCAACCGAATCCAATTCAATTGTTTACTCATTGAGTAAGTAAATTTTCAAGTTCAACCAATCTTTATCCATAGATAATATGGCTATGAATATAGAATTGGCTATGAATATAGAATTCGAGCCCGAACTCGATTTATGATTCATTATTTCGGTTTCAACGGCCATTGCTTTTGATTTTTTTCATATAAATTTCCGTCTATTTTGGTTTTTATACCTTTCATGGATGAATCATGCCTATTTTCACATCTAGGATTTACATATACAACATATATCACTGTCAAGGGGAATTTTTCTTAGTATTTATTAGATTACATAGTAAGAAGGGGATCGATGTTTAAATTAAAAATTTGCAAAACAAGGATTGGGTTGCGCCATATATATCAAAGAGTATACAATAATGATGTATTTGATTCATCAAATACATGGTCTAATAACGAACCTTTTTCACATTTTAATTAGTTGAATATTTTTGGAAAGATTTTTTTCAAGGGTTTCATTTATGCCTAATCCATATCGAGTAGACCTTGTTGTTGTGAGAATTATTAATTCATGAGTTGTAGGGAGGGACTTATGTCACCACAAACAGAGACTAAAGCAAGTGCTGGATTCAAAGCTGGTGTTAAAGATTACAAATTGACTTATTATACTCCTGACTACACACCCAAAGATACTGATATCTTGGCAGCATTCCGAGTATCTCCTCAACCCGGAGTTCCGGCTGAAGAAGCGGGCGCTGCGGTAGCAGCCGAATCTTCTACTGGTACATGGACAACTGTGTGGACTGATGGACTTACCAGTCTTGATCGTTACAAAGGACGATGCTACCAGATCGAGAGCGTTGCTGGGGAGGAAAATCAATATATTGCTTATGTAGCTTATCCTTTAGACCTTTTTGAAGAAGGTTCTGTTACTAATATGTTTACTTCCATTGTGGGTAATGTATTTGGGTTCAAAGCCCTACGAGCTCTACGTCTGGAGGATCTGCGAATTCCTCCTGCTTATTC